GAAGTTGAATCTTCTTTTAGGTCGGACCAATCATTTCTCAAAGGAGTCCTCTACTTTCGTCCTTTTATTATTATTTTTTAGTTTGTTTTTTTAATAGCAATTTCTATAAGAGATGTTTATTTTACAATAGAATGGCGATTAGAATGAGTGATTGATGAATGACAAATCAAAAAATGCTATTCTATTCATATGGGATCAGAAAGGGCGGAAAGATCCTTCCGATCTAGTCATACCATTCAATTATATTGACAATATAAAAAAACTGTTCATACTAAGTATGATGGCGGTCGGGCGAGTATGCCCCCATCGTCTAGTGGTTCAGGACATCTCTCTTTCAAGGAGGCAGCGGGGATTCGACTTCCCCTGGGGGTAGGGTACTACGAAAGGAAGTTCATCGTGGATTATAAAGAAGCCTAGACTTGATTCTTCCTGGGCCGATGCCCGAGCGGTTAATGGGGACGGACTGTAAATTCGTTGGCAATATGTCTACGCTGGTTCAAATCCAGCTCGGCCCAATAATTCGCCGATCCACCATGAAATGATATAACCCCTTTTGTTTTCCAGAAATGCCAGATACGAAAGAATCAAAGTCCAATTCTCTGCTATATCCCTACCGCTATTTATTTATTTGATTTGTTCCATTTATTTGTTCCCATAAATTCTGATCTTGCTAATAATGATCTATATTCCTATCAGGATCATTAAATAGAAAGTATAAAGTCTAATGAAAAGAAAAAAGTAACGCAAAAAAAGACTCTTTTTTTTTCTTTGTGGACATTGAAAAACGAATTACCAATCGATGATTTGGCAATAACGAACGGATTACTAGTAATCCGTGCTGCTCTCACTAACGTGTATATCCGTGTGGATATCAATATCTCACTCACGTCTCCGTTCCAACACGTCGATTTTGATCTAAAGAGAAATGCAATGTTTTGAATGAAATCATAAGAATATGTATTTGGTACTTATTACTTGCCCGGGATTGTAGTTCAATTGGTCAGAGCACCGCCCTGTCAAGGCGGAAGCTGCGGGTTCGAGCCCCGTCAGTCCCGATGGAGACAAATCCAATAAAAAAAAGACATCAATATATCGCGCCTTTTTCTGTTAAACTGGGTGAAAATACAATGGTAGAATTTCATGCCTAATGCTATCCTTTTCTCTTTTTTTTTTTTCAAGAAAATTATATCATAAAAAAAACGAAAAAGGAGTTTCGAACTTAACCCCTTCCCTTTTTCTATTTCGTTTCGATTGTTTGTTTGGTTTATTTCGAAACCCTTTGTAAACAAAGGAAGTGGAAACGGGTACTTGGTTGTACAAGTAAGGCGGTCGATTATAGAAAAGACAGAATGTAAAAGAATGATAAATAAAAAAAGTATTACTATTCAGGTAAAGGAATTCTTTTGATTGAATGATTGAATTCGGGATTCAAGTTTGTATTCGGTGTGGGATAAAAGATCTTCCTATGTTATACTATTGAATTCTCGACGATGAATCGACTTGACAGTCAGATATTGTTATTCATGATATTGATTCCATTCGCTATCATCGAAATGTAATTCATCGCATTGAATTTACAAGCGAAAGGGTTATCATCTCTATGGGATTAAATCCCGAGTTATTGCGAAGTAAAAAAACCAAACGATGAGATTATGGAAGTAAATATTCTCGCATTTATTGCTACTACACTGTTCGTTCTAGTTCCTACTGCCTTTTTGCTTATAATATATGTAAAAACGGTCAGTCAAAGTGATTAATTTGAATGAAAATTGACTTTTTAGTTCTTATCAATGATTTAAGAAAAAAAAAAATTCCAATTTCGCGTCTTAGTCTTAAATGAAATGGACGGACTAGAATCAGCAGTAGCCTACGAGATCCGATAGTATGGTAGAAAGATTTATATATGAGTCTTTCTACCATACTATTTATTTTTATTATTGTACTGTAGAAAGATAGAAACTGAGTAGAGATCAATCTACAATATGGATATGTATCTTCATACATGTTAATATGGCTTAAATATATGTAATGTACATAGTATCTCAATTCTATTTCTTTGCTCCATCTATTTGTATTTTATTTTTGTTCGTTCCAATCAATCTTAAATAATCGAAAGGAGGCTCTTACGATTTTCGAATTTCTTGATTTCTGATTTGTTTCAATATGAATCCCGGTATCCAATAGAATCAAATTAATGAAAGAAAAACAAACTTGGGCGTATATTACTAAAAGACTAAAAGAAAGCAAGTTAATAAAAGAAAATGAAATATGAACGAAATAAAGTAATCTTTTTTTAGCATTCCGGAGAAGTAATTGATTGAGGGGTTTTCAGATGATCCAAGGAGTTCTATGGTCCCTTCTTCCGATTTCAAAAGAGGTACCCCATCGATTTGCAACCCCTGAGCCATGATATGAAACGAGTCAATAAAGCATAGCAGAAATGAAATTTAGAAAATAATCAAACAAGTGGTAAGTGCAAAATATGTGACTTGATCTAGGCACAATCTTATTATTTTTAAATCTTAAATCGTGAACTCCCTTCTTTTCTCTTTGATCTTTGAACAGTAAAAAGGACAATAAAGAAAAAAAGAAAAAAGGAGTCCGGGTTTCCGCGTTCTTCCTCATTGTCCATATATAACTCCGGGAAGGGCCGGTTCATAAAAACGAAATAGAATTTTTAGGAAGACTTCGGTTGGAATAAAATTCCTATTATTCATATCCCCTTTCCTTTCAAAATAGGAATAGGGGAATTTGTGAAATATCTGTTTGATTGGGATTCTGAAAGAGTATTATTCATATAGATTATGAATTGTATTTTATTCATAATAGAATCTAATACAATAGAATTCCGAAATGAAGATATTTTGATTAATTCCATTTCGAAATTCGAAATGGAATTAATTTATTGAATTAAATCTATGTAAATATTAAGTTAATTATTAACTAATGAATTAATATAATTAAAAAGGCTTTGCAGAACGATCTAGAAAAAAAGTGATACTGTTTGATTTCCCAATTCAATTATTAGTATCTCTAGAGTCCACTTCTTCCCCATACTACGAGCGAAAGGGAAAATGTAAAGACTACCATTAAAGCAGCCCAAGCGAGACTTACTATATCCATGTGAATTATGCCCCTATCTCTATGAATATGAAGAAATTAGTCCATTATTGTTTCTTAATAATAGTGGAATCGCTGGCGCAGAGTCAAAAAGGGATTCTGAACCAACCCCCTTGATGAAAGACTCCAATAAATATGAAAAATATGAAACGCTCCAATAAATCCACTTAGAACAAGTTCGTATATGATTTCTAGTTGAATCGGTAAAACGAAACAAAATAAACAGCCGCACTTTTCTTTGGAAGTATCAAAGAGAATGTGACCTAATAAGTAGCGTTTTTTTTTGTTGCCCTTGATTATTATTAAGTATCATCATCATTAGCCAATTATCCATCCAATCGAATATTGGTTGAATGCCCGTATGCTCAGAGACTCTCATGAGTCTGTATACTATGTATACTGTCTACAAAGTATCTCCTGACCCTTGCATAACTATTAATTCATTAATTCGATTCTCCCTGGGGCTATTCAATCTAATTCAAGACCCGGTCAGTAGACCCTACATTAGCAGTGGAAATAAATCGGTAACTCTTGATTTGATATGATAGCATTTCCACTACTCGAATCTTTCCGTGAATTCGAAATGCAAGGATTGACAGCACTTTAAAACTTTAAAGAGCAGAAACCCCAGCTATTTAGAATAGTGTCAAGAGTCGCGTCGCATCCTTTGCCGCAAAAGAGTCGGCGGGTTATACCAGCCAAGCAGAATAAGGGATTTCGAGTCTTATCATTTGTTGATCAGGCGACACCCAGATTTGAACTGGGGAAAAAGGATTTGCAGTCCCCCGCCTTACCGCTCGGCCATGTCGCCAAAACGATCCAAAATATATGAAAAGATTTCCCCTTTGCTTGTTTTGGGGGGTACTCAATGTCTTTTTTAATGTCTTTTTTTTTGTACTTCCCGCTGAAATCTCGTTTTTATTAATTCCTTGTCTAAAAAAATTCCTTGTCTAAAAAAATCTGCCCTTTTTTGGGGGGCCATTTCTTCAATTGATTTTAGAGTATCTCAAAACACACAATATCTTAATCCCTCTCTTTTCTCTTTCTTTTTTTTTTTCCTATTGAAAAAAGAAATGTGTATTTTCAGTCACAAAAGCGAAAATTGAGGACAAATTGGAACCATTAACTAGTGACTGTAAATTCATGATCTATAAAGAAAATCAAATTTTATACCTACCCAATCGGTATTGGTTTTTTTTCTCTAAAAAACCCTCTCAATTTCAATTATAACAGCAATTATGAGTATATGTAAACCCCAAACAGAAATAGTTTCGTGGCAAGCTTCTAGCTTATCGGTTATCTTATCTGTGGATGATGCCTCTCTATAGGGAATTTGTCGTTGTCGTACTGCAATTTCTATTTTCTCTTCAATCGAAATTTTGATAGAGCCCAATACGCGCTGTCCCGAATCGAACTATGCAATAAACGGGGGTGATGGATAGATAGATAGCTATATGGGCAGGGTTTACTAAATACAAGCCTTCTTACGCACTTCAATCCTATTCGAAAAATTCTACTAAAAAAAGAAAAAGGGGGTTCTCCGCAATCTGAACACTGGAATCCACGAAAAAGTGCAAAGTTAAGTGCTAAAAAAATGAACTTTATGCTGTTATATTGCTCTGATTCTTATGTCTTTATCTCAGCGAATAGATCAAATCACAACTTTTCTTTATTTTTGTTTTTCTGGTATCCAAACGGATTGGAATCTGGAATATCATAATAATGGTATAAATTGAATTTTTTTTCTTCTATACAAAACTCCGTAAGTCTAAGTGGAATTTATCGCTTCCTTTCCTTTTGTATCTGTCTCTTAGAAATCCCAATTTAATTAAGTATAAAATAATCCCCTTTCCCCCATACGTATTTCATACATTCTAGTT